TTTAGGTCTTAGTGTAACTTCAGCCTAATGAGGTAAATATGTTTACGAACATATTTTGATAAATTAGTTATACTATATATACGTGGTACTGCTGATCACGAGTAGAGTGTCAAATTTACTCGGTGTCTTCCTGTTTCTTAGGGGTTTGAAGGAGTGTTAGACATGTTAGGATTGTAGGGGGTAGGGGGGTTTTGTCTGAATTAAACCAAGAGGGGGCGATCTCAGAAATATTAGGACTAAAAATTGAGTATTATGCCTTAGTAATAAAAATATGCTATTCTTGTGTAATGTCTTTCCAACATTAAACGTATTTATTTATATCAAGGAAATGTTCAACCTTGTCAACCATTACCGTGTGCACTCTGAAATGCTAATTGAAAGGAGAAAAAAAAAAGGAACCAGCTGCCCCTGTGGAGTGAACGCCCGGCTTGGGGGGTAACGAGTCGTATGGTTTCCACCATTAACTTATGCTAGCGTCGATGAAAGTGCGAGGGTTAATAAATTAATGGACCTGAAGTAGGAGCCAAATGCCAGGAATAATTCACCTTTCAGGTAGCTACCCTCACAATAAGGGCGCCTGACCATCAATAACCGTTGGCATTAAGATATGGACTTGTAGGTAGGCTCTTACTACATTAAGATGGTTAATTTGTCTGTTTTTGGAGTCCTGGTATAACTTAACCTATGGGTTTTGTGTTAGGTCTTAAATATCCCTAATACTTTTAGATATTTTATTGAATTTGCATTAATGGTTTATGTATACCTTAGTGTAATTTATTAGTTCTATGGTTCAAATAGATCAATGGTTTTTATACATATATTGTCCTAGATAATAGGTATATGCACTATATATATATATATATGAATAGTTCATATATGCATTCAGAATATAGTTTAAGCAGAATTTTAGCTTTGGGAGCTAAAGGCGGGAGTTTGACTCTCCCTTTTCTGAGCGGAAGGGGGGATTTTAACCTCCGGCCTCCAGTTTACAAGACTGGCGCTCTGGAGCTGAGCTACTAACGCAGGTTCATTTGAAGGCTTTATTTTCCGTTCAACCGCTTATTGGGACCAACAGGAGGAAGATTGTAAAATAAATGATTGATGCTACCTGACCGATAAGAATGTATGGTGCTTCGACGGGTATGCCTCCGATTCATGTGAGGATTACTATATCGGCAACTAGAGCTCAGAAGAGAAACTGTCCTGCCGGCCGGAAAGTTAGGCCTCGTTGTTTGGAGGTGTGGAGAATGGGAACTAGTATTAAAACGAGGATGGACGAAAGGAGGGCTAGTACCCCTCCAAGTTTGTTGGGGATGGATCGTAGGATGGCGTAGGCAAATAGGAAGTATCATTCTGGTTTGATATGGGGGGGAGTTACTAAAGGGTTTGCGGGTGTGAAGTTGTCAGGGTCTCCTAAAAGGTTAGGGGAGAATAGTGCGATACTGATTAGGGCGATGAGGAGTACAGCGAATCCTAGAAGATCTTTGTAGGAAAAGTATGGGTGGAAAGAGATTTTATCGGCGTCTGAGTTTAAACCTGCAGGGTTATTGGAGCCTGTTTCGTGGAGGAACAGGAGGTGGACGAGAGTGGCGGCGGCAACAATAAATGGGAGTAAGAAATGGAAGGCGAAGAAGCGCGTAAGGGTGGCATTATCAACTGAGAAGCCTCCTCAGACTCATTGCACTAGGTCGGTGCCAATGTAGGGTACTGCAGATATAAGGTTGGTGATGACCGTTGCTCCTCAGAAGGACATTTGTCCTCATGGCAGAACGTACCCTACGAAAGCGGTAGCTATCACAAGCAGTAAGAGAACTACTCCGACGTTTCAGGTCTCTTTGTATAAGTAAGAGCCGTAGTATAAACCTCGGGCAATGTGTATGTAAATACAGATGAAAAAGAATGATGCTCCGTTAGCATGCATATTACGGATTAATCATCCGTAGTTGACGTCACGGCAGATGTGGGTGACTGAAGAGAATGCTGTGGCGATGTCGGAGGTGTAATGTATTGCGAGAAATAAGCCGGTGAGGATTTGTGCGCCTAAACATAGTCCTAGAAGAGACCCGAAATTTCACATGATTGAGATATTGGATGGTGCTGGTAGGTCTACGAGGGCATCATTAGCGATTTTTAGGATGGGGTGGGTTTTCCGTAGGTTGGCCATTATAGGTTCTTGTAGTTGAATACAACGGTGGTTTTTCAAGCCATAGGTCCTGGTTAAAATCCTGGTGAGAATTATGACTTATTTGATGTCTTTACTGTTAGTAGGGTTGGTGTTTGGGTTGGTAGGGGTGGCTTCTAATCCTTCCCCTTATTTTGCGGCGTTGGGTTTAGTGGTTGTGGCTGGCATAAGTTGCGGGATTATGTTGAGTTACGGGGGTCCTTTCCTGTCTTTAGTTTTATTTTTGATTTATTTAGGGGGGATGTTAGTTGTGTTTGCTTATTCTGCAGCGTTGGCTGCAGAGCCCTATCCTGAAAGTTGGGGTGATTGATCTGTGGGGGTTTATGGTTGTTTTTATTTAGGAGGGGTTGTAACTATGTCTTTATTGTTTTCAGGTGGGTGATTCGAGTACTCTTGGGTTCCAATTGATGAGCTTTTTGATTTTTCTGTTTTTCGGGGGGATATATCAGGAGTGGCCATAATGTATTCAGAAGGGGGTTGAATGTTAGTAATCAGTGCGTGGGTCCTTCTGCTGACTCTTTTTGTTGTGCTTGAGTTAACCCGAGGTTTAGCTCGAGGTGCATTACGGGTGGTTTAAATAAGAAGGGAGGATGCTAGGAAGAGTGTGAGAATGAACAGGGTTAGGAAAGTTTTGACGGCACCTTTTTGGGCGTTGCTTGTAGTAGTAATTATGGGCGAATTTAATGTGGCAGTGGCTTTGGGGCCCACCTTCTCTAATCAGGTTAGGTCAACGGTCTGTGATGCAATGTTTTGTCCAAGGAATAATAATGCTTTGGGGGGCATTCGGTGGACTACTGCAGGGAAGAACCCCAACATGTTGGAGAAAATATAGGTCTTAAGTTTAGGGGTGATGTTTTGCTGTCGTAAGGTGATGTGGGCGAGTTCAAGGGCTAGCAGAAGGCCTAAAACGGTGACGGCGAGGGCGGCTAATTTGATAGCAGGGGTTATAGTTATAACTGGGGATTTATTTGGTAATATGTTTGAGGTAATGATGAAACCTGCGATAATACTTCCTCATGCCAAACGCTTGATGGGGTTAATGACCAAGGAGTTATTCTCATTGATGGGTGAAAGGGTATTAAATCGGGGGTGGCCTATGACTACAAGGTAGGTCAGCCGGAGGCTGTAGATGGCGGTGAAAGAAGTGGCCAAAAGTGTAAGGAGGAGGGCTCAGGCGTTGATGTAGGAGGTGTTCAGTGCTTCGATAATAGCGTCTTTAGAGAAAAATCCGGCTAGGAAGGGTGTGCCCGTAAGAGCCAAGCTTCCCAAGGTGAGTGAAGAGGAAGTGAAGGGGGCAAGTCGATGTAAGCCCCCTATTTTTCGGATATCTTGCTCGTCGTTTAGGCTGTGAATAATGGACCCCGAGCATAGGAAAAGTATAGCTTTAAAAAAAGCGTGTGTACAGATGTGTAGAAAGGCTAGTTGGGGTTGGTTAAGGCCGATGGTTACTATTATTAGCCCCAGTTGACTTGATGTTGAAAAAGCTACAATCTTTTTGATATCGTTTTGTGTTAGAGCACATGTGGCAGTGAACAAGGTTGTTAGTGCCCCTAGGCAAAGGCAAAGAGACAGAGCTGTATCATTGTCCTCTATTAAAGGGCTTATTCGGACAAGAAGAAAAATACCTGCGACTACCATTGTGCTAGAGTGTAGTAGGGCAGATACCGGAGTAGGGCCCTCCATGGCTGAGGGGAGCCAGGGGTGTAGCCCGAATTGGGCGGATTTGCCTGTTGCTGCCAAAATTAAGCCAAGGAGGGGGAGGGTCAGATCTTCATTTTTTGCTGATGAGAACATTTGATGTATTTCTCATGAGTTTAGATTAGAAGCCATTCATGCTATGGCTAGGATCAAGCCAATGTCCCCGACACGGTTGTAAAGCACAGCTTGTAGGGCTGCTGTGTTAGCATCTGCTCGGCCGTATCATCATCCGATGAGAAGAAAGGACATAATGCCAACACCCTCCCACCCAATAAAAAGTTGGAATATATTATTTGCGGTGACTAGGATAATTATAGCTACTAAGAACATTAACAGGTATTTGAAGAAGCGGTCTATGTTTGTATCTGACGCTATATATCATAAGGCAAACTCCAGAATTGATCATGTGACGTAAAGGGCTACAGGGGTGAAGATAATGGAGTAGAAGTCGAATTTAAAGCTAATATTGATATCAAAGGTTAGCGAGTTTATTCATGACCATGAGGTGATAATTGTTTCGGTACCTTCATTGAGGAATAGGAATAAGGGCAGGAGACTAACAATGAATGCTGTTTTAACAGAGGTTTTAACATAGGTGGATGATCAGTTAGGGGGTAAAGGATGGGGAGTTAGTGTGTATAGGACGGGGGTGATGAGAAGGGCAAAGATGATAACAAGGGTTGAGGATATTAGTAAGGGGGAGAAGTGCATAGCTGGTGCTTGGATTTGCACCAAGAGTTTTGGTTCCTAAGACCAATGGATAACTACTATCCTTCACGAGCAGGCGAGTGAGCCCCAGAGTTTAACTGAGGAGGCATAAGTTAGCAGTTTTTGTTGTCTTCGGACCTCTCTCGGTGGACAAGGGGGGTTTAACCCCTATTTTTAGAATCACAATCTAATGTTTTGATTAAACTATGTCTACAAAAAATTCAGCCTCATAATAATTCAGGTTTGAAAGTTAGTAGTAGGAGAGGGATTAGGTGAAGAGTAATGAGTAGGTGTTCTCGGGAGTGGGAGGGGTCTAGGAAGACTAGATGGTTGGTTAGTGGTCCTCGTTGTGTTATTAGGAAAAGGTAAAGGGAATAGCCTGCTGTAATAAGGGTGCCGGTGCCTGTGATGGCGATAGTCCAAGGGGACCAGTTAAAAAGCGAGGAGATGATAATTAGCTCTCCCATAAGGTTGGGCAAGGGGGGCAGAGCGAGGTTAGCTAGGCTGGCAATAAATCACCAGGTCGCTATTAGAGGGAGGACCATTTGCAATCCCCGGGCTAGCACTATGGTGCGGCTGTGTGTTCGCTCATAGTTTGTGTTAGCTAGGCAAAATAGAGCTGAGGAAGTTAGGCCATGGGCGATTATAAGAATTAGGGCCCCTGTGAAGCCTCAGGGCGTTTGGATGAGAATACCGGCGGCCACTAGGCCTATGTGACTGACTGAGGAGTAGGCAATTAGTGATTTTAAATCAGTTTGACGTAGGCAGATTGAACCCGTTATAATAATGCCCCATAGTGCTAAGGCGATAAAGGGGTAGCACAGTTCCTTACTTAGGGGTTCTAGGTTTGTTACTATGCGTATTATGCCGTACCCCCCTAGTTTTAGAAGGACTGCTGCTAGAACTATGGAGCCGGCGATAGGTGCTTCTACGTGAGCCTTGGGGAGCCAAAGATGTACTCCGTACAAAGGTATTTTTACTAAAAAGGCTAGTAAGCACCCAGCCCACCATAACTTGTCGCCAAGTGTGACAAGGTTGGTAGGGTTTGTGTACTGCATTGTAAGAAGGGACAATGTTCCAATGTTATTTTGGAGTAATAGCAAGGCGACTAGCAAAGGAAGAGACCCGGCAAGTGTGTAAAATAAGAAGTAGGTGCCTGCGTTTAGGCGTTCTGCTTGGTTACCTCAGCGGGTAATAATGAGTAAAGTGGGGATTAAGGTGGCTTCAAATATAACGTAAAATAGGATTAATTCTGTGGCACTGAAGGCTATGATTAGGAAAACTTGTAGAAAGGTAAGGAGTGTAATATAAGTGCGTTGTCGGGTGATGGGTTCGTGGGCTGTGTGGTTTTGACTTGCCAAGATTATAAGGGGCAGAAGTCAGCAGGATAAAATAAGTAGAGGTGTTGATAAAGGATCTGTTGCTATCAGGGTGTTGATAGCAGATCAACCTGTTTCCGAGGACCATTTGGCTCACTGAAGGCTGAATAAGGCGATTAGTAGACTATGCATAAGGGCAAGTGGTCATAATCATTTCTTTGGTAGTAGCCAGGTTGTGGGGATTAGTAGGATTGTGGGGAGAAGAATTTTTAACATTGTAGGATATTTAGGGCTTGAAGGCGATCTGTGCCGTGGGTGCGGAAGGTTGCTACAAGTAAGGCTAGGCCTGCACTTGCTTCACATGCTGAGAAAGCTAAAAGGAGTATTGGGGAAGGCGAGAAGCTGGTCGAGCCAAGTTGTAAAGTTCATAAGGAAAGGGTTACGTAAAGGGCAAGCATTATACCTTCAAGGCAGAGGAGGGCTGAGAGTAGGTGTGTGCGATGGAAGGCCAAGCCTGCCAAACCTAGGATAAAGGCGGAGGAGAGGGTGAAATGTACTGGTGTCATTTGACGATCATGGAATTTAACCATGTGTTTTTGAGCCGAAATCAAATGTTTTAATTAGACTAATCGTCTACTCTGCTCATTCGAGACCCCCTTGGATTCATTCATAAACTAGTCCGAGGGTTAGTAAGATGAGGACTAATGAGGCTCATGTGAATGTGATAGTGGGCGGGGTAAGTTGTGTACCTCATGGGAGGGGGAGAAGTAGGGCAATCTCCAGGTCAAAAAGAAGGAATAAGATGGCGACAAGGAAAAAGCGAAGTGAGAAAGGGAGACGGGCTGATCCGAGAGGGTCAAAGCCGCATTCGTAAGGCGAAAGTTTCTCGGGGTCCGGGTTTATCAAAGGGAGTCAGAATGAAACAGCAGCTAGGATAATTGAGAGTGCTGTCGTAATAATTAAGATTGTGGTGAGTAAATTCATTATCTTTTCTTGGATTCTAACCAAGACCATGTAATTGGAAGTCACTTATACTATTTAGTACTAAAAAGATTATGATCCTCATCAATAAATGGAGACGTACAAGAAGAGTCAGACGACGTCCACAAAGTGTCAGTATCAGGCGGCGGCTTCGAAGCCAAAGTGATGTTCTGATGTAAAGTGGTATTGGATTTGTCGAATGAGGCATACTGCTAAGAAAGTTGAGCCAATAATTACGTGAAGTCCGTGAAAGCCCGTGGCTACGAAAAAGGTTGATCCGTAAACACCATCGGCGATGGTGAAAGGAGCTTCGTAATATTCCATAGCTTGAAGGAATGTAAAGTAAAAACCTGATAGGATGGTTAATGTTAGTGACTGAATAGCTTGTTTTCGTTCGCCCTCTATAATACTGTGGTGAGCTCAGGTGACTGTAACCCCTGAAGCTAGGAGAACGGCTGTGTTTAATAGTGGGACTTCAAAGGGGTCAAGTGTTGTGATTCCAGAGGGAGGTCAGCAGCCCCCTAGTTGGTAAGTGGGAGCTAAGCTCGAGTGGTAAAAGGCTCAGAAGAAACCTAAGAAGAAAAATACCTCAGAGGTGATAAACAAAATCATCCCGTAACGGAGGCCTTTTTGGACAGGGGGGGTGTGGTGGCCTTGAAAGGTCCCTTCTCGGATAACGTCTCGTCATCACTGAAGTATTGTAAGGAGGAGGATTATTAGGCCTAAAGTTATTAAGAGGGTGGAGTTGAAGTGGAATCAGATGGCTAGGCCAGATGTTATAAGAAGAGCTCCAATGGCGCCGGTTAGGGGTCAAGGGCTGGGGTCTACTATGTGGTATGCATGTGCTTGATGGGCCATTAGACGTTTTCTTGTAGGTATAGGCTTAGCAGAAGGACGAAGACATAAGCTTGAATAACAGCTACTGCGATTTCTAGAATAGTTAGGAGAAGAAGTAGACCTAAAGTCAGTAAGGCTACGGAAGGTATTATAGATGAAAGAACGAATACAGCGGTGGTAGTAAGTTGAATGAGGAGGTGGCCGGCTGTTAGGTTAGCAGTGAGTCGGACGCCTAGGGCGAGAGGGCGGATGAAGAGGCTGATTGTTTCGATGATAATTAAGACAGGGATCAGAGGAGTAGGGGTGCCTTCAGGAAGAAGGTGGGCTAGTGAGTGCGTGGGTTGGTTTCGTATTCCTACAATCACAGTTGCTAGTCAAAGAGGGACCGCCAGGCCAAGATTTAAGGAGAGTTGGGTTGTTGGCGTAAAAGTGTACGGGAGTAGGCCGAGTGTATTAATGGAGATCAGGAAGACCATTAAAGAGGCGAATATAAGGGCTCATTTGTGTCCGCCAAGGTTAACGGGGAGTAATAACTGATGGGTGAACCGGCTGACAAACCAATTTTGAAGGGTGAGCAGGCGGTTGTTGGACCATCGAGAGGAGGCGGTGGGGAATAAAATTCAGGGGAGTGTGAGGGCTAGTGCTATTAGGGGGATGCCTAGTAAAGTAGGGCTTATAAATTGGTCAAATAGGCTTAGTGTCATCGTCAGGCTCAGGGGGTTATTTTAGGGGTTTCAGTACTTTGAGGGTTGGGGTCATTAGGGCTTTTGTGAGATGCCACTTTGGGTGGAATAATTGTAGTGAAAACAAGTCACGAAAACATTAGAATTATAAGTCAGGGCGAGGGGTTTAACTGGGGCATGTCACTAAGGGTGGTCAGGAGTCACCGATTTTTAGCTTAAAAGGCTAACGCTTCTACCTGTCTTAGCTTCTTAGTGAGGCGTCTTCGAGTATTAGTAGAGATCAGTCTTCGAAGTGTTCAAGAGGGACTGCTTCTACTACAATAGGTATAAAACTGTGGTTAGCTCCGCAAATTTCAGAACACTGACCGTAAAAGACACCAGGATGTGATGTGATAAAAGCTGTCTGATTTAGTCGGCCAGGGACTGCATCTATTTTGACCCCCAGGGATGGGACCGCTCACGAGTGAAGTACATCTTTTGCGGAGACTAAAATCCGAATTGGGGATTCTACGGGAATGACCATTCGGTGGTCGGCTTCAAGTAGACGGAATTGACCAGGGGAGAGGTCATTAGTAGGGATCATGTAGGAGTCGAATCGTAGTTTTTCGTAATCTGTGTACTCGTAACTTCAATATCACTGATGTCCCACTGCTTTGATTGTAAGATGTGGGTCATTCACTTCGTCTATAAGGTAAAGAATGCGGAGGGAGGGTAGAGCAATGAGAATAAGAATAATTGCAGGGAGTACGGTTCAAATGATTTCAATTTCTTGGGAATCGAGTAGGAATTTGTTTGTTAATTTTGTGGTTACTATGGCCACAATAATGTAAAGGACTAATGTGCTGATAAGAAAAACGATTATTAAGGCGTGGTCGTGGAAGTGAAGGAGTTCTTCCATTACGGGTGATGCTGCGTCTTGAAAACCTAGTTGTGAGGGGTAAGCCATATTTAAGATGTGCGAGGGTTTAACTCACAATTCTGTCTTGACAAGGCAGTGTAATGTTTTACTAACATCTTATTAAGAAAGTGGCAGATAGGTTATGTGAGTGGCTTGAAACCATTCTAAGGGGGTTCGATTCCCTCCTTTCTCGTTAATTATGCCGGACTTGTACGAAAGCAGGTTGCTCGAAAGTGTGGTAAGGAGGGGGCGATCCGTGGAGTCATTCGACGTTCGTCGAAGTCAGTTCTACGGACAATACTTCTCGTTTGGCAGCAAATGCTTCTCAGATAATGAACAAGAACATAATGACAGCAATTAGAGAGACTAGTGATCCGATAGAGGAGATGCTATTTCAGAGTGTGTATGCATCTGGGTAGTCGGAGTATCGTCGGGGTATCCCGGCAAGGCCTAAGAAATGTTGAGGGAAAAAGGTTAGATTCACGCCTGTGAATATTACCCCAAAATGGATTTTTGATCAAGTGTCATGCAGAGTGTAGCCAGTGAATAAAGGGAACCAGTGGACAAATCCTGCCATAATGGCGAACACAGCACCCATAGATAAAACGTAGTGAAAGTGGGCTACCACGTAGTAAGTATCATGGAGGACAATATCAAGTGAAGAATTAGCTAAAACAATTCCGGTCAGGCCACCTACTGTAAAGAGGAAAATAAAGCCCAGGGCTCAGAGTAGAGGGGTTTCTCATTTAATCACTCCTCCATGAAGGGTAGCTAATCAGCTGAAGACTTTTACACCGGTGGGGATGGCAATAATTATAGTAGCTGAGGTAAAATAAGCACGTGTGTCTACATCTATTCCTACTGTAAACATGTGATGGGCTCACACAATAAAACCTAGTAGGCCAATAGCCATCATGGCCCAAACCATTCCTATGTACCCAAAAGGTTCTTTTTTCCCTGAGTAATAGGCTACAATGTGTGAAATCATGCCAAAGCCGGGTAAGATAAGAATGTAGACTTCGGGGTGACCGAAAAATCAGAAGAGATGTTGGTAGAGAATAGGGTCCCCACCCCCTGCAGGGTCGAAGAAAGTTGTGTTTAAATTTCGGTCAGTTAAAAGCATAGTAATGCCGGCTGCTAAGACAGGCAGGGAGAGGAGGAGTAAGACGGCAGTGATTAACACAGCTCAGACAAATAGGGGCGTTTGGTATTGGGAGATTGAGGGGGGTTTCATATTAATAATAGTGGTGATGAAGTTAATAGCCCCTAGAATTGAGGATACACCTGCTAAGTGTAGGGAGAAGATTGTTAGATCTACAGAAGCTCCCTGATGGGCTAAATTACCTGAGAGAGGGGGGTAAACAGTTCACCCTGTGCCTGCACCCGCCTCTACCCCTGAAGAAGCAAGAAGGAGTAAGAAGGAGGGAGGCAGCAGTCAGAAACTCATGTTATTCATTCGGGGGAATGCTATGTCAGGGGCCCCAATCATTAGGGGCACTAATCAATTGCCGAAACCTCCAATCATGATAGGCATGACTATGAAAAAAATCATAACAAAAGCATGGGCTGTAACGATTACATTATAAATCTGGTCGTCACCAAGAAGGGCCCCTGGTTGACTAAGTTCTGCTCGGATTAGAAGGCTAAGTGCGGTGCCCACTATTCCGGCTCATGCACCAAATACTAGATATAGGGTGCCGATGTCTTTATGGTTAGTTGAAAAAAATCAGCGCGTGATTGCCACAGGTAGGGTGGCTGAGTAAGCGGTGGATTGTAGACCCACATACAGGGGTTTGAGCCCCCTTCTTGCCAAGCCCTGAGGTGTTGACACGTTAGATTGCAAATCTTAAGTAGTCGGTTAACGCCGGCCGGGGCTTTCCCCCGCCTTTTCCGCCTTTTCGAAAGGCGGGGGAAAGTAGATAGATGCTCGCTGGTTAGAGCACTTAGCTGTTAACTAGGAACTTGAAGGATCGAGGCCTTCCTATCTAGTAAGGCTTTAGCTTAATTAAAGTGTCTGCTTTGCATGCAGAAGATGTGGGTTAAATCCCTGCAAGTTTTACAAGGGCTAGAGGGTTTTCACCTCTGCTTGGGGCTTTGAAGGCCCCGGGTCTTCTAACCTAAGTCCTTAGCTCACTAGTGCTGTTATTGCTGGGAGGAGGGGGAGAAGTATCAGAGCCAGTATGGTTGAGAGGCTGAGGGGGAGAGCAGGTTGGGTTGAGTTAAATCGTCATTGGTTAGAAGCAGAGATGGTGTTAGGGGACAAGGTTAATGTCATGGCGTAAGATAGGCGGAGGTAGAAGAATAGGCTGAGGAGGGCTGACAGGGCTGCTAGGGTTGCGAGGGGGGCAAGGTCTTGTTTGGTTAATTCTGAGAGGATTATTCATTTAGGGCCAAAACCAGTGAGTGGGGGAAGGCCTGCTAAGGATAGCATAACTAGAGGGGTGAGGGCGGTTAGGACGGGGGATTTGAATCATGAGGTTGCTAGTGAGTTAATAGATGTGGCTTTATTAAAGTTTAGTAAGCTAAAGGCGGCTAATGTTATTAGGATATAAGTTAGCAGGGCGAGCAGGGTTAAAGAGGGGGAGTATTGCACAACCAAAGTTATTCACCCGAGATGGGCAATAGATGAGTAAGCTAAGATTTTGCGGATTTGGGTTTGGTTTAAACCACCTCATCCCCCAACAAGGGTGGAGAGAATCGCCAAAGTAGAGATAATAATTGTGTGTTGTGATGTTAGTTGGAGAAGTAGGGCAAAAGGGGCTAATTTCTGTCAAGTGGACATGATAAGCCCAGTGGTTAAGTCAAGTCCCTGAAGTACTTCAGGGAGTCACGTGTGAAGGGGGGCTAGGCCGAGCTTGAGTGCTAGAGCTAGGGTAATAATGGTGAGGGGGAGGGGGTCCGAGAGGTCATTAATGTTTCACTGTCCTGTTATTCAGGCATTTATTGAGCTGGCAAAAAGGATTATTGCCGCTGCAGTTGCTTGGGTGAGAAAATACTTGGTGGAGGCTTCAACTGATCGGGGGTGGTGGTGTTGAGCCATCAGTGGGATAATGGCGAGGGTGTTAATTTCTAGTCCTATTCAGGCCAGCAGCCAGTGGGAGCTTATAAAGGTAATAGTGGTGCCAAGGCCAAGGCCAAACAAGAAAATAGGGAGGATGTAAGGGTTCATTAGTAAAGGAAGGGTTTTAACCTGCATTTTTGGGGTATGGGCCCAAAAGCTTATTTAGCTGACTTTACTTTAGGAAGTGGTGTAATGGAAGCACAAAGAGTTTTGATCTCTTTAGCAGGGTTCGAGCCCCTTCTTTCTAAGAAGTCGGGGGGAGTTTAACCCCCATATTTCACTCTATCAAAGTGGCCCTTTAATTCAGGCACGGCTTCTATTATATTTGTGGGGGGAGACCAGCGAGTGCGATTGGGAGGGAAAGATGTCAGATAACTAAAGAAAGGGTTAGAGGCAAGAAATTCTTTCAGATAAGGTGCATTAGTTGGTCATATCGGAACCGAGGGTAAGAGGCTCGGACCCAGAGGAACAGGACGGATAAGAGAGTCGCTTTAATTATCAGGCTTGTTGTTGTCAGATGTGGGAGGGATGGAATATGGGATGCTCCTAAAAAGAGGGTGGCAGATAAAGTGTTTATTAAAAGGATGTTAGCATACTCTGCCAGGAAGAATAGAGCAAAGGGGCCACCTGCATATTCTACATTAAAGCCGGATACAAGTTCGGATTCACCTTCTGTGAGGTCGAATGGCGCTCGGTTCGTCTCGGCAAGGGTTGAAATATACCACATTGCTGCAAGGGGTCAGGCTGGAATAATTAGCCAGATGGCTTCTTGTGTAATGCCAAATGCTTGGAGGGTAAAGTTGCCCGTGAAAACAATTGATGCTAGCAAGATTAAGCCTAGGCTAACTTCATATGAAATAGTTTGGGCGACTGCTCGAAGAGCCCCGATTAGTGCGTATTTTGAGTTTGATGCTCAGCCGGAGCCAAGAATGGAGTAAACAGCGAGGCTCGAGAGGGCAAGGATGAAAAGGATGCTTAAGTTAACATCAACAACGGGATGGGGTAGAGGTAGAGGGGCTCATAGTGTGAGGGCTAAGGTTAAGGCGAGCATAGGGGTGACTAGAAATAGGATAGGTGAAGCTGTGGAGGGGCGTACGGGTTCCTTGATGAATAGTTTCACACCATCAGCAATTGGTTGAAGCAGGCCGTAGGGTCCTACGATGTTTGGCCCTTTACGAAGCTGCATATACCCTAAGACTTTACGTTCAATAAGAGTCAGAAATGCAACTGCTAGCAGGACAGGGACGATAAAAGCTAAGGGGTTGATAATATGTGTAAAGAGTACAGGAATCATAGTTAGGAAGAGGATTTGAACCTCTGTTAAAAGGGCTTAGGTCTTTTGCATGTCCATGTTCTGCCATCCTAACATGCAGTTATTTACTGGTGTGTTTTGAGCCCCCTTATCCGTTTAAGATATTTCAACGGGTGGAGGGAGGGCTTGTCTTAGGCATGGGCCCTCTCTTCTCGGTCCTTTCGTACTAGAAAAAAGGGCACTATAGATAGAAACTGACCTGGATTACTCCGGTCTGAACTCAGATCACGTAGGGTTTTAATCGTTGAACAAACGAACCCTTAATAGCGGCTACACCATTAGGATACCCTGATCCAACATCGAGGTCGTAAACCCCCTTGTCGATAGGGACTCTTGAAGGGGATTGCGCTGTTATCCCTGGGGTAACTCGGTTCGTTGATCGGCTGTGCCGGATCTTTAGGTCAAAATTTTTGTTTCTTTGAACTGTCGTTCTAGGTTTTAAGGTAATTCCTCAATCCTCATGGAGGTTGTCTTTTACTCCGCGGTCGCCCCAACCGAAAACATTGGGGGGAGTGTGAATTTGTTTGTGTCCTGTTTAGGTTTACTACATAAAATCCCCCTATTGTCTGAAGCTCCACAGGGTCTTCTCGTCTTATATTAATATCCCCGCTTCTGCACGGGGAGATCAATTTCATTGACCAGGTAAAGGAGACAGTTAAGCCCTCGTTATGCCATTCATACAGGTCTCTATTTAAAAGACAAGTGATTGCGCTACCTTTGCACGGTCAAAATACCGCGGCCGTTGAACACATAGTCACAGGGCAGGCGGGACCTCTTATACGGAGGATGCAAGAGGCGGTGTTTTTGGTAAACAGGCGAGGCTTGGGGTTGCCGAGTTCCTTCTTTTCCTTTAAGTCTTTCCCTATCAGCGCTCCAGTGTGGGGTTAACGGCGGGTTGGTGCTTGTTTTTCTTGTGTTATAATTAATATGCAATACCCTCTTAAATTTGGGGCCGTTAATTTTCGGTGGGGGTTCGTTCCGAGGTACACTTGGGCAGGGAGAGAGGCATCTCTCTTATTACTCATATTAGCATTATCGCTCCTAAGAGTTTAGGAAGGCCTGGTGGGTTAAGGGGATAAAGAGTTTCTGGCGGTATATGTGATTATTAAGTGCTTGAGCTTTAACGCTTTCTACTTAGATGGCTGCTTTTAAGCCCACTAAAACACTTAGGTCTTTAAAATTTTGGTCTTTAACCTCCTAAGGAAAGTTGTTTCTTAGATCAAACAAGCTGTACCTTATTTGATTAGCTCTGATTACTCACATTCATCTTGTCAAGAGAGTCGGTGATGGAAGAGGGGAGATAATCAGGCTGAGCTTCTACTCATTTCCCAGGCAACCAGCTATAACTAGGCTCGGTTGGTTTATCACCTCTACTCGGAAGTCTTCCCAATCTTTTGCCACAGATATGGGTTGGCTCATTTATTAGCTGCTTCGGAGTAGCTCGCTTAGTTTCGGGGTGTCAAACTAAAGGGCTCTTTGCTTGACGGTTACTTGCTAAAACATGATGCAAAAGGTACGAGGGCAAACCTCTGCTTTTCTGTACTTAACTGATTTGTTTCATTTCTCTTTCATTTTTCCCTTGCGGTACTAGTTCTGTTGCTCCTTGTTCCTTTTTCGTCTCCCGTACTAAGGCGGAAAAATGGTTTGTTACTTGTTTTTATGTGAATAGGGGTTTATAAATATTTAAAAGTTGGTTTTGGATGGTGGGCTAGTTTTGTGGTGTCAAGGCAGTCCAAGTTGCATGGACAATTTCTCGGTGTAAGGGAGATGCTTTACTAATTAAGCTATGCTTTGGTATTCCAAGTGCACCTTCCGGTACACTTACCATGTTACGACTTGCCTCCCCTTAATTTTTCGGGTGTTTTACTTAATTTAATGAGATATTAGGGGAGAGTGACGGGCGGTGTGTGCGCGCTTCAGAGCCTGTTTCAGAAGGACTCTCTATTTCCTTCTTACTGCTAAATCCTCCTTCAGATTCATTTTTTCAATTAATCATCCGTGTTTATCGGTTGATAAATGTAGCCCATTTCTTCCCCTGCTATTCACTACACCTCGACCTGACGTTTTGGGTTGTACCAATCTTGCTCACTTAGAATCTCTCACAAGGTAAGCTGACGACGGCGGTATATAGGCGGGTATGACAAAGCAGGGTGAGGTTGAACGGGGGTTATCAGTTCTAGAACAGGCTCCTCTAGGTGGGTCTAAAGCACCGCCAAGTCCTTTGGGTTTCAAGCTAGTGCTTGTAGTTCCCTGGCGGATTGCGAGTAAATTGCCATCGGTGTTTACGGTTATGCATAGTGGGGTATCTAATCCCAGTTTGTTCCATAACTTTCGTGGAGTCAGGATATTAAAGCCACTTTCGTAGAAGATTTTCATACTTTCGAATGCGTATAACAGCTTGGAAAATGTTTGGCTTTAGTTTAAAGACCACCTAACCACTCTTTACGCCGGTTTCTGTCAGCTTGGGCCTCTCGTATAACCGCGGTGGCTGGCACGAGTTTTACCGGCCCTGCTTAGCTTTAACTAAGTCGAGTTTGCACTCATGGCTTAATGTTTATCACTGCTGAGTTCCCTTGGGGGTGTGGCTAAGCAAGGTGTTATGGGCTACAAAAGCGTGCCTGATACCGGCTCCTTGATCTCATAAGAGGGTTAAGGGCATCCTCACAGGGGTGCGGATACTTGCATGTGTAAGTATAGCTAAAGGGGACAGTAAAGTTAGGACCAGGCCTTTGTGCTCTTGGAATTTCCTATGATCCATTATAACATCTTCAGTGTTACGCTTTAGTTTTAAGCTACAATAGC